AAATTGATTATTGTTCCTATGCAGTTCGAACTATCTATGGGGTATTAGGCATCAAAATTTGGATATTTGTAGACGAGGAATAATAAGAACTTACTTGACTTATATTTAGTTCTATCTGGTGATAAAACAAAAAATGGCAAACTCTTTCATTCTTTTTCTGGTAAATAATAAAAAAAAAGAACAATTCTATAAGGTTGAATAAAAATTCGATTAATCATTTGATATAATTGCTATGCTTAGTGTGTGACTCGTTGGTTTTTTTAGGGTTGGGATTCAAAAAAATGGACAGCCCATAGTACAAACTGATAACTATAGAACTAATAACCAACTCATCACTTCGTGTTATCTGAATAGAAAGAACCAGTCAAGATATGATATATAAGTCATATCATTGTAGCAACTGAAATCTTTTTTACATAAACAAACAAAAAAAATCTGATTATGGGTTGTAAAGCAATATCAAGTATACAGATAAATGGAAGGGTGAGAGAAAGATAGAAAAAGAATATTAATGATATATAATTCCAATATGTAAGGTCTATGAGTCATCTCATATAAAGGGAATGTAATAAAGCATCAATACTGATTGATCCATAATTAGACAAATCCGTGCATAGAACAAAAAATCAAGAGCCCCGAGCCAATAAAGACTGAGAAGGTTGACTCAAGAATCAATTTAATTGGAGGCTCCGTTGTAAAATTCAGACCTAATCATTAATCGAGAAGTGGTGGGAACGACAGAACCTGTGAATGCATAAGATTCTATTGAAAACGAATCCTAATGATTCATTGAGTAGGATGGCGGAACGAACCGGAAACCTATTCATTTATTCTGAGAGGTCATGTCATAGACTAATCTTACAACTGAATGTTGAAAGAGTAAATATTCGCCCGCGAATTTTTTTTTATTTCTAAATTTTAGTCGATTCGAAATAAAAGGAAAAACAAAATAAAGATTCATTATAGCGTTCTACCAAAACGACATTATCTATAAATAGAATACGTGTTAAATTATATAAATACGTGTTAAATTATATATTAAAACACAAAAAATTTCTAATTTATAATCGATTAGATCAAATTTCAAAGAATCCCACGATTCCATAGATTATTAACCGTGTATTTTTTTTGTTTAATTTTTTTTAATTGTTTAATTCGCGAGGAGCTGGATGAGAAGAAACTCTCGTGTCCGGTTCTGTAGTAGAGATGGATGGAATTGCTAAACAACCATCAACTATAACCCCAAAAGAACCAGATTCCGTAAACAACACAGAGGAAGAATGAAAGGAATATCTTATCGAGGTAATCGTATTTGCTTCGGTAGATATGCTCTTCAAGCGCTTGAACCCGCTTGGATCACATCTAGACAAATAGAAGCAGGGCGGCGAGCAATGACACGAAATGCACGCCGCGGTGGAAAAATATGGGTACGCATATTTCCAGACAAACCTGTTACAGTAAGACCTACAGAAACACGTATGGGTTCGGGGAAAGGATCTCCCGAATATTGGGTAGCTGTCGTTAAACCCGGTAGAATACTTTATGAAATGAGCGGAGTAGCAGAAAATATAGCTAGAAGGGCTATTTCAATAGCGGCATCTAAAATGCCTATACGAACTCAATTCATTCTTTCTGGATAGGAATGTAGAAACAAACGAAAGGGGTTTTTGGGATGAAAAAAAAAAACAATTGCAGGTTTCTTTTTTTGTTTTGAACAAATAATATTTCTTTTTTTTATTTATACCTTTGCATTGAAAAAGAAAAAACCGATAAAAAAAAATGATATGATTCAACCTCAAACCCATTTGAATGTAGCGGATAACAGCGGGGCCCGAAAATTGATGTGTATTCGAATCATAGGAGCTAGTAATCGACGATATGCTCATATTGGTGACATTATTGTTGCTGTAATCAAGGAAGCAGTACCAAATACACCTCTAGAAAGATCAGAAGTGGTCCGAGCTGTCATTGTACGTACTTGTAAAGAACTCAAACGCGACAACGGTATGATAATACGATATGATGACAACGCTGCGGTTGTTATTGATCAAGAAGGAAATCCAAAAGGAACCCGAATTTTCGGCGCGATCGCCCGGGAATTAAGACAGTTAAATTTCACTAAAATAGTTTCATTAGCACCTGAAGTATTATAGGGGAAGACCTTAATATAGTATTTGAATGAAATTGATTAAATTTATTTAATTAATTAGTAAATTGTTTATCTATCACGTATATATCTTTAATAATTCATAAAAAAAAAAAAAAAAAGAATTCATAAATATTAAAAAATTCAGAAAAAAAGAAAAAGAGCATGTTGATTATATCAAAATTCGGGGGAAACAAAAATCTTAGTTTATCATGAGTAAAGACACTATTGCTGACATAATAACCTCTATACGAAATGCTGACATGAATAAAAAAAGAACAGTTCGAATACCATCTACTAACATCACTGAAAATATTGTTAAAATCCTTTTCCAAGAAGGTTTTATTGAAAACGTGAGAAAACATCAAGAAAGCAATAAATATTTTTTGGTTTTAACCCTACGACATAGAAGAAATAGGAAAGGACCATATAGAACTGTTTTAAATTTAAAACGGATCAGTCGACCCGGTCTACGAATATATTCTAACTATCAACGAATTCCTAGAATTTTAGGCGGAATGGGGGTTGTAATTCTTTCTACTTCTCGAGGTATAATGACAGACCGAAAGGCTCGACTAGAAGGAATCGGCGGAGAAGTTTTGTGTTATATATGGTAATCTTTCTAATAGCCGACACGGTCATATTTGTGAAAAGAGAGAAAGGACAAGTTTCTAATATTATCCCTCTTACATTAGTTGATACTTCAAAGCGGTTTTACCTGGAATGAAACAACAAAAATGGATTCATGAGGGTTTAATTACTGAACAACTTACCGATGGTATGTATCTTCCGGATTCGTTTAGATAACAAAAAAATTATTCAGGTTTTTGTTTCGTAAAGGATTTCATGTAGTTTTATACGTATACTACCAGGAAATAGACTAAAAATTGAGGTAAGTCCTTATGATTCAACCAAAGGGCGTATAATTTAGAGACTCCAAAGCAAAGACTTGAATGATTAGGCGGTTTTTTCAATTTCAACATTCTTTAGTGAGGATACAATTCGAAATTAAAAATTTCAAGAAACTTATTTTCTTCCAATAAGTAGATTCGGAATTAAAAAAAGGAATGACAAATATGAAAATAAGGGCCTCCGTTCGTAAAATTTGTGAAAAATGTCGATTGATCCGTAGGCGGGGACGAATTATAGTAATTTGTTCTAACCCGAGACATAAACAAAGACAAGGATAATCTTTCTAAAACAAAAAGACTCTCGAAATCTAAAGGACCCGATGTACAGATGTACAAATAAATAAATAAAATAAGTAAAAAAAAAAAAAAAAAAGAATAAGGATCTGTTTTGACATGAAATGGATATATCCATATATCTCTGACTTATATTTATGAGATGATAAAATATGGCAAAACCTATACCAAAAATTGGTTCGCGTAGAAATAGACGTATTGGTTCACGTAAGAATACACGTAGAATCCCCAAGGGAGTTATTCATGTTCAAGCAAGTTTCAACAATACCATTGTGACTGTTACAGATGTACGGGGTCGAGTAATTTCTTGGTCCTCTGCCGGGGCTTGTGGATTCAAGGGTACAAGAAGGGGTACACCATTTGCCGCTCAAACCGCAGCAGGAAATGCTATTCGGACAGTAGTGGATCAAGGTATGCAACGAGCAGAAGTTATGATAAAAGGCCCGGGTCTCGGAAGAGATGCGGCATTAAGAGCTATTCGTAGAAGTGGTATACTATTAAGTTTCATACGGGATGTAACTCCTATGCCACATAATGGCTGTAGGCCTCCTAAAAAAAGACGTGTGTAAAAATAAACATTGAAGAGATTTCAAGAGAAATAAATAATTCAATGATTTGATCAAATAATATACTATGGTTCGAGAGAAAGTAACAGTATCTACTCGGACACTACAGTGGAAGTGTGTTGAATCAAGAGCAGACAGTAAGCGTCTTTATTATGGACGCTTTATTCTGGCCCCACTTATGAAAGGTCAAGCCGATACAATAGGCATTGCAATGCGAAGAGCTTTGCTCGGAGAAATAGAAGGTACATGTATCACATGCGCAAAATCTGAGAAAATACCACATGAATATTCTACCATAGTAGGTATTCAAGAATCCGTACATGAAATTTTAATGAATTTGAAAGAAATTGTCTTGAAAAGTAATCTGTATGGAACTCGTAACGCGTCTATTTGTGTCAAGGGTCCTGGATATGTAACTGCTCAAGACATTATCTTACCACCTTCTGTGGAAATTGTTGATAATACACAGTATATAGCTAACCTAACAGAACCAATTAATTTGTGTATTGAATTACAAATCGAGAGGAATCGCGGATATCGTATAAAAACGCCAAATAACTTTCAAGACGGCAGTTATCCTATAGATGCTGTATTCATGCCTGTTCGAAATGCGAATCATAGTATTCATTCTTATGTGAATGGGAATGAAAAACAAGAGATACTTTTTCTCGAAATATGGACAAATGGAAGTTTAACTCCTAAAGAAGCACTTCATGAAGCCTCCCGGAATTTGATTAATTTATTTATTCCTTTTTTACATGCAGAAGAAGAAAACTTACATTTAGAAAATAATCAACACAAAGTGACTTTACCCCTCTTTACTTATCATGATAGATTGGCTAAACAAAGGAAAAATAAAAAAGAAATCGCATTGAAATATATTTTTATTGACCAATCAGAATTGCTCCCCAGGGTCTATAATTGCCTCAAAAGGTCCAATATACATACATTATTGGACCTTTTGAATAACAGTCAAGAAGATCTTATGAAAATGAAACATTTTCGCATAGAAGATGTCAAACATATATTGAACATTCTAGAAATAAAAAAGCATTTCGAATAAATTTTTATGAGTTATTTACT